TCAGTATACAAATAATAAAAAAAAAAAAAAGATCTGCTGTTTTATGTTTTCATTCCATCTCTATCGAATTTGATTTTAATATCAGAATAGTGAATAGAGTCATGATTCCATAGGTTAGGTCCACTTACTTTTTTTGATTTATCATTTTTAGAGTGGATTCTGATTGGAATCATAGAAAATAGGAATACCCAGCGATTCAAGTGGACGACTTATCATTATAATAAACAAATGCTCAACTTGATAACTGTAAGTATACTCTATTATAATTTGAATTCATTAGAATGCTAATTTTTGAGAATTCTCTAATTCAGAATTCAAATCATTAATCAAATTAATTAATAATTAATCTCTATGATTTTTGACTTTATTCCAAATAGCAACAATATCTCTATTCTCACTTTCAATATGAATACTACCATCAAATATGAATACTACCGTCGGAGTTTTATGAAAAAAACTCACTCAAAAGCCCCCTATCGGATTTGAACCGATGACTTACGCCTTACCATGGCGTTACTCTACCACTGAGTTAAAGGGGCCATTTGATTCAATTCGGAACTAGTCGTTATCCGTCTAGTGCATATATTTATTATATGAGATTTGAGTATCTGTACATATATATAGATATTTGTCTATTTTATCCACACAGTGGCTCATTACGGAAAGGAGGGATAAATTGGATTGACCCCTAGTGTTAGTATAGGTAAAAAGAAATGGTTTATTGATATTGGATTTGATAAATACCAATGCAATGAGTTGTTTCCAAATCGATCGTAATTGAATTGATCTTCATCATAATTCAATTCATTTGATTGATACATCTACCCATTTAATTCATTATTGTTTTCTTTTCTAATTTGATTTCATTTATTGGCTTAGTTTTAGATAAAAATATGCCCACCGAATCTTTAAAAGGAATAAATCTATGAATGAAAGAGATGAGGTTTCACTCTCCCCGCCAAACCAAGCATTCCCCGAAGGGTCTTATCCTTCGTATTATTTCTTTTTCCATTTTTTTTTTTAGAATTATGGAATGGCGATTGGAATGAACAATTTATGAATCTAAATGATGAACAAAAAATTCTATGGAATTAAGAAAGACGAAAAGATCCTTCTGATCGAGTCATATCAGTCCATTATCATTATATTGACAACTTCAAAAAACAGTTCATACTATGAACTGTAGAATAATGAACATAGAATGCGGTCGGGCAAGTATGCCCCCATCGTCTAGTGGTTCAGGACATCTCTCTTTCAAGGAGGAAGCGGGGATTCGACTTCCCCTGGGGGTAGGGTACTACGAAAGGAAGTTGATCATTGATCATCAATAAAGACTGAAATCTTTTCTTCCTGGGTCGATGCCCGAGCGGTTAATGGGGACGGACTGTAAATTCGTTGGCAATACGCCTACGCTGGTTCAAATCCAGCTCGGCCCAATAATTCTAATTCGCCGATCCACCATGACATGAAATGATATAACCCATTTGTTGTTTTCTGCAAATGCCTGATGCGTTAATACGGACTAATACGGAAGAAAAAAAAAGGTCACATCTTTTTTTTTTTATGATATACCCTTACCACTATTCATTTGCTATATGTATTTTTTCCCACAAATTCGGATCTTGCTAATGATTAGGATTCATATCAGCATCCGTAAGTATAAAATCGAAGGAAACGAATAAAAAAAAAGACTAGGAAAGATGAATTTTCAATTGATTTGGCAATAACGAAATATTAGTAATGCGGGCCGCTCTCGCTAAAGTTCGTATCCATGTATATATCAATATATCAGTCACGTCTTTGTGAGTTAGAAGACGACGCTTCTAATCTAATCTAAAGCCGAAATAAAAAAAAAAGTTTGAACTAAGTCGTAAGAAGTAAAAAAGCGGATGCTGCACATTTTTTCCTGGGATTGTAGTTCAATTGGTCAGAGCACCGCCCTGTCAAGGCGGAAGCTGCGGGTTCGAGCCCCGTCAGTCCCGATGGATACAAATCCAATAAAAAAAAATGAATTCATTTCTCCATTTTCTGTGAAAGGTTGTAAAAATTACATAATCTCATTTCCAACGGGGATTTTTTTCTTTTTTTTTTTTTTTAAGGTAAGGTGGGGATGGGATCCCTCGAAAAAAAGAAAAAATTATGAAAAATGGAATTCAATTTAATTAAATGTAAGTAAAAAGTAAAAGAATTGTTGATTGGATTAGGAATCCAATTTCTAATTTGAGTTCGGTATGGATAAAGGATCTTCCTATGTTATACTATTCAATTGTTGATGATGAATCAATTTGTCAAATATTGTTATTCATGATATTGATCCGATTCGATACCATCGAGATGGAATTAATCCCGTTTCATTTTTGGACGAAAGATTTATCACCTCTATGGGATTAAATCCCGAGTTCTTGTGAAAAAAAAAAAAAAAGGAAACCACGAGATTCTATTATGGAAGTCAATATTCTCGCATTTATTGCTACTGCGCTGTTCATTTTAGTTCCTACTGCCTTCTTACTTATAATTTACGTAAAAACAGAAAGTCAAAGTGATTAATTTGACTTAAACTTGATTTCTTAGTCCTTAGCAATGATTGAAGAAAGAAAATGAAAAAAGTCCTTCAATTTCCCGTCTTAGTATTAAATGAAATGATTGGACTAGAATCGGCAGTATTCTATGAGATCAAATAGTATGGTAAAAAGAGAGAAAGAAAATGAATTTCTTTCTTTCTTCCATACTTATTCATTATTGTTAGTTTCCACTAGATTCTTTAATTGTTATTCTACTAGAATTGTGTAAAAATACGGGTTGAATATAGATCTCAACCTACAATATGTATTCTTTCATATATGTATAGAATATCAATTACATCTATGCAATTGATTTAGTGTCGTGACTTTCTTTCTTTGTTTCATCGATTCAATTTTGATTGGTTCCAATCAATTTGAAATAATCAAAAACAATTCTTTCTCTTATGATTCGAATTTCCGGATTTCTGATGATTTTCGGGTATCATACTAATAAAAAAGAATCAAGTAATCTTTTTTATTAGCATCCCGAAGAAGGAATTTCTTAAATGGTTGAGTTGACAGATGACTATGGGAACCCTTTCGTATTTCGAAAATACTTAGTAAACCCTACCTATTTTTAACAGTTTTCATGATATGAAATGAGTTTCAAATTTATAAACTCACATAATGAAAATGAAAGAAATAATAAAACGGGTGGTAAGCACATAATACGTGATTTGCCCAAGGCAACGGCAATACCTTATTTTGTATAGTATCTCGTTGGATAACCACCATGCCCATCTTGTTTGCCGTAGAGAGCGCGTATTCGCTTAATAACTAATAATATAACAGAATGATATTTTTCTTAAAACAAAAAAATTGATTGAATCATGAAAAATTTGGAGCGTGAAATGTAATGAAGTAAAATTGGATACATTTCTCTTTTGAGGAGAGTATCCAGATTAATATCATCATTTTAGAAGAATTTCAATATAAGCAAAAAAGAAAATGAAATCAAAATGAAATCAATCAAAATGAATTAAAAAAAAATTGCGAAACTATCTATAAAATAGAAAACAATTGATACGATTTTGCTTTGATCCTTTAACTAAAAAACTCAATTCCTTTAGAGTCCGTTTCTTCCCCATACTACGAGTGAAAGGGAGAATGTAAAGACTAGCATTAAAGCAGCCCAAGCGAGACTGACTAGATCCATGTGAATTATGTCTCCTATCTGTATAAATATGAGGGAATTCTTCCATTAGACATTATATTATCCTTTACTATATATTATTATATTACTAATTATTATATTGTTTACTAAAAAGAAAATAGTGCAATCGCTAGTACAGAGTCAAAGGGGGATTCGAGTCCGACACCTTTATCGAAAAATAAGATGAAGCCAATTATCTATTCAATTTAACTAATATTGAGTGAGTGCTCCGGTACTCATAGATTTTCATAAGTATGTATACAAAGTTTTTTTTTACGCTCCTTTCGCAACTAAGAATTTAGATTCTCCCTTCGACCTACCTTATCCAATCTAATTCAAGACCGATTAATACACAGACACTACATTAGTAGTGGAGTTGAAAGGTAGTGAAGTGGAAAGTATCTCATATCCAGACCAGATCGGGACTTACCGATTTATTTTCAGTTTCACTACTATAATTTTTCCTTGAATCCGAGACGAAAGGATTTACAGCATTTTTTTTTTATAGAATTTTAGAACAAAAACCCCAGATGTTTAGAATTTAGAATAAAATAAAGCAAGTGAGTCCTTTCAAAAAAAAAAATGGGCAAGTTTTATATCAGCAAAACGAACAAAATAGTCTATGTCAATTCTTTTGAAAGAATGTTGCGGAGACGGGATTTGAACCCGTGACCTCAAGGTTATGAGCCTTGTGAGCTACCAAACTGCTCTACCCCGCGATAAAGAATAAAGATAAGAACTGAAACAAATGGACAAACAAGGATTGAGTACGCCCCTCTACTATATCTGTACAAATAGAATAACCCATTTTTACAAAATAGTAAAGGGACTCTCTTGCGGTCAATGATCATAGGAATGAATAGAGAAATTAGGAACTCTTCTTATCCTTACCAACTTGATCTTGTTGCCCCGGGTAACAAACATGCATAAACCATTTCACGAAGTGTGTGTCCAGATAACCCAAAGTCTCGATAATTAGCTCTCGCCTTTCCCGTCGAAAGACAACGTCGACGAAGACGTGTAGGTGCACTATTACGCGGTGGTGATTGTAACTTTCCATGAATTTCCTGTTTCTCACTTACCGACTGAACTCTTTTTATTTCTTTTTTTGAGGATCGACGAGTCAAATGATATTTTTGTTCCAACTTTTGCCTCTTCTTCTCCCTCTGAATCCAACTTTTCCTTGCCATAATGGTTCAATTTATTCTTATTTAGTCTCAACGATACAAGTCGGATCCTAGATGTAGAAATATAAAAATATAAGAAAGCAGCCCTTCTCCTCCATA